AATGGCAATAAGCCCTGTTTGAAGAGGCTCATATACGGAACGTCTCGAAATAATACCTGGGGCAGGAGATTCAATTAACCGAGATTCAGAAGCTGAAATTTCACCTCTCCCATCAATAGGTTTAGCCAGAGCATTTATAACACGACCTAAATAAGCCTCACTCACAGGTATCTGAGCAATTCTTCCTGTTGCTTTTACAGAACTTCCCTCTTGGATCATCAAACCATCGCCCATTAATACAACACCAACATTATTTGATTCCAAATTCAGAGCAATACCTATTGTACCTTCTTCAAATTCTACTAATTCACCTGCCATTACTTCATCAAGACCATGAACACGAGCAATGCCATCGCCTACTTGAAGTACGGTACCGGTATTTACAATCTTCACTTCTCTATTATATTGTTCAATACGTTCACGGATAATATTACTAATTTCGTCGGCTCGAAGGATTGCCATTAGTATCTTTTTATTCTTTTTCGGAAGCAAAGGAAAAAAAATAATGCCTAAACTCTAAACTAAAGTAAAAGTCGAAAGGCTAATCCGTTATTTTTTCCATGGCCCCGAGGGTGTTAATATTGGCACTTATGGTACGTAAATGTAACTCGTTATTCAAACAACTATTAAGAGTTCCTAGAGCTCTTTGTAAGGCTTGTTGGAAAACTCGTTGTCGAACCTGATTAATCGCTCTTTGTTGTTCAAAATGAAGGGTTTCATTTTTGTAATTTTCTAATCGTTCCAAACTCTCACTAGTAGCCTTAATTAAATTGACTTTTTCCCGCTCTATATCAGAGTATCCATTCATTCGATACTCATCCGCTTCAATTTCCACTTTACGTAAGCGAGCCCGGGCTCTTTCAAGCTGCTCAATGGTCCCTTTACGTAATTCTTCAGAATTACGAATAGTACTCAAGATCCTCTGTTTTCGATTATCTAATAAATCATTTAATGAAAGTAGATTATCTTACCATTAATTTCCCAACTCCCATGATCTCTTCCCGAACCAAACATGAATCTTTCGATTCATTTGGCTCTCACGCTCAATCAATTCAATTATTTATTTTATGGGCATTCCCACCCATATCTTTTACTATAATGAGCCTACCCTCTCTCTTTTCTGTTCGTATTCAAAGATATTGAAACTGATATACAGAATATTAGGAGGGCTCTTCCGACCAGACAAAAATCCATAATTGTCAGCAAAGTTGTTTATTTATTTGTTTTTTATTAAATAAAAATAAAAATTATTATATTTTATTTTGTATTTCCCTTTTTATTAAAATCTTCATTAAATCCAAAAATGCCTCTTTTTATACATAGGTCATCGATTCGGCATTGGGTAAAAAGGGCAAAGCGCCCCTTTTTCTAATAAAAGGTTTCAAATTATTTTATCAATATGAGTGTTCTATATCGGATGAATTATCAACTATTTATTTTGAAACCATTTTGCTACTAATGTAGTGTTAGAAAGAGTACCATGTTGTGCCTGAACTTCAAACAGTTTAGCTTTAACCATGTTAATGGTCTCGCATTATTGGTCGATAGAGAATCAAGATTTACCAATGAATCACGAAATGCTATGGTTCTTACATATGATTTATTAATTTATTCATAAGTAATTCGTCGAGATCGTGCACCTTTCTTTCCTATTTCTTATCCTAATATAAATAAAAAAAAAAAAAGAATCATAATAACGTGCAGTTGGTTGGATGCAACCTATTCTTGAAATATACAACTCGCACACACTCCCTTTCCAAAAAAAATCAATACACCAAGCACCACACTTAGATTTATTGGATTTGTTGCTAAAATATCGGTATTAAATCCGAAACTTCCGGCAGATGGCCAATAGCCCAAGGAAACGAAAAAATAGGTTATATTTTTCATATACTCTCCTCTTTCTTATAGATAAGACTACCAAAGAACATAGTTCTTTTTGTATCACCTCACTCGCCTCGCCCTGATCGATTTCTTTTTATTAATTTATTTTTTATGGGAATAGATTAAATCATCTAGTAATTTATAATAGTAATTTAGAATTTGAAAATTTATTATTTTTTTAAGTTCTCCATAAAAAGATTAAGATACTTATTAGGTTAGGTCTTAGGCCTCACACCAATTGCGAAATATTTCGTTTGTTGAAACGTTTCTTAGTAATTCTTAGTAAGGGGTTTCCCTTGTACTAAGGGTGGGAATGGGAAGGAAGAAAGCGATCGGATCCGTGAATTCCTCATCTTCAAATAAACCCTTCCCGGGGTATTGTCTCATAAGTAATTGTTAGGATTAAAGTGTTGATATAATTAGAAGAAGCAAACGGCAAATACAAGTTAATAAAATAAACTAAGACTAAGAAAAAAGTGCATAACGTAGTTTTCACATTTCTAATTTTAGGATTAAATTAAACAAAAGGATTTGCAAATAAAAGTGCTAATGCCACGACCAGTCCGTAAATTGTTAAAGCTTCCATAAAAGCTAGACTAAGCAATAAAGTACCTCGTATTTTACCTTCCGCTTCTGGTTGTCTCGCAATACCTTCTACAGCTTGGCCCGCAGCAGTACCTTGGCCAACTCCAGGTCCAATGGAAGCAAGCCCTACGGCCAATCCAGCAGCAATAACGGAAGCGGCAGAAATCAGTGGATTCATAGTAAGTTCCTCGTACAAAAAAAATAAATGGTTAATGATACAATCAACCAATGCATTATTACTTATTTTATCACTACGATCTATCGGGTCAAAGTAATTAAAAACTCTGAATTGAAATTATAATATTAGTGAATCGTCAGAATGACTTCGATATCTCTTTTTTTTTTAGTTTCTACTCATAATCAAATCTTTGTAAACTCATATGCATATAGTTCTACTTATTGCATTTCTTAGTTTCGAACCATTCTTTCATTCAATATCTTCGTTCTTTACTTACTTTCTATATTCATACGTTCATCTGTTTTTTCATTCAATCTACAATTACAGACGAAAGAGAAAGACTTATATTGTATTGTAATCCATCTAAACGAAATGCAGTGTGGTTAAAAAAAAAAAATAAAAGAATCAACATTCAATAATAGTAATAATAAATAGTATTATAATAATAATATAAATATAAAAATAGATATTAATAATATACTGGGAAAGAAATAGGAATAAAATAATAAAATATAGAAATATATAATATATAATCCATAGGGATAATCCCTATATAACTAATAAATATCTAATATCACATATACATTTGTTTCTTCCATAATGTAAACCACCTGCATTTTATTTTATATTGAATTGGATTTTAGAATCATTCTTCGAAACATATCTAAGGGTTAAACTTATAGATATTACATATATCTAGTTTGACTTGACCCCCTAACCCATATTTTTCCAATTCCGTAATATCGTCTGTCTTCCCTCTTACGAGATTAGGTCATCCATACATATTATAGATACAAATATATATGTATTATGTTGCCCAACCAAGTGCGTATTTGGAATCATGCATGACTTCGGGTAAGTGAAAAAAGACTATTAAAAAATCTAATCAATGATGACCCTCCATGGATTCACCTATATAAGCCGCGGCTAAAGTTGCAAAAATAAGAGCTTGAATACCGCTTGTAAATAATCCAAGAAACATAACGGGGATAGGAACTACTGAAGGTACTAAAGAAACAAGAACAACAACTACTAATTCATCAGCCAATATATTCCCGAAAAGTCGAAAACTAAGAGATAAAGGTTTTGTAAAATCTTCTAGGATGTTAATTGGTAAAAGTATTGGAGTTGGTTGGATGTATTTCCCAAAATACCCCAATCCTTTTTTGGTAAGACCCGCATAAAAATATGCCACTGACGTGAGTAAAGCTAAAGCAACAGTAGTATTTATATCATTCGTGGGCGCAGCTAACTCCCCATGAGGTAACTGTATAATTTTCCAAGGTAAAAGAGCACCTGACCAGTTAGAAACAAAAATAAATAGGAACATAGTTCCAATAAAGGGAACCCAAGGGCCATATTCTTCTCCAATCTGAGTTTTACTCAAGTCTCGAATAAATTCAAGGACATATTCGAAGAAATTCTGACCGTCGGTCGGAATTGTTTGTGGATTCCGAACTGCTATGATGACTGAACCTAATAAGATAGCAATTACGACCCAAGAAGTGATAAGTACTTGGGCATGGATTTGTAAACCTCCTATTTGCCAATATAAATGTTGGCCTACTTCTACACCCGATATATCGTATAACCCATTGAGTATTTTAATGGAACATGGTATAGCATTCATATTGTCCTCTGATATAAATCGAACTTAAAAAATTATTTTGATTCAACCATCTCTTTCTCAACTCACCAACATTAATCATCTTTTAATACAAATTAAATTTAGGATACTAAAAAATCACATAACATAATATAAATATCCCTATTTTTATCTCTATCTCTTTTTGAAGTTCAAGAATAGTAACCGATCCAATAAATCGATCGAGTTCCCAAACAATTAATTAATTTTATTATTCTTAATCATAATCAACGATTTCTTATATAGCTATAACGACCCTCGCAAATTGCGAATACTAATTTGTTAAGAATGAATCGAATTGAAGCTATAGCATCATCGTTAGCTGGAATCGAAATATCTGCGAGATCCGGGTCACAATTTGTATCAATTAAACAAATAGTAGGAATCCCTAAAATGACACATTCTCGAAGAGCCGTATATTCTTCTTGCTGATCAACGATGATTACAATATCGGGTAACCCCGTCATATATTTGATCCCACCCAAATATGTTTGCAAGGTAGATAATTTTCTCTTCACCATTGCTGCATCTCTTTTGGAAAGATGGTTGAGTTTCCCCATCTTTTGTTCTGCTCTTAAGTCCCTGAACTTATTAAGTCTCGTTTCCGTAGTGGACCAGTTCGTTAACATACCACCGAGCCACTTTTTATTAACATAATGACACCGAGCCCCTATTGCAGCTGATGCTACTAAATCCGCTACTTTATTTTTGGTACCAACGATTAAAAAGGTTTTTCCACTACTTGCTGCATTAAAAACTAAATCACAGGCTTCTGATAAAAAACGAGCAGTTCTCGTAAGATTTATAATATGAATACCTTTACGCTTTGCAGAGATGTAAGGGGCCATTCTAGGATTCCATTTTCGAGTACCATGACCAAAGTGCACTCCCGCTTCCATCATTTCTCCTAAATTGATGTTCCAATATCTTTTTATCATTTTTCCCCGCATTTCCCCACACTTCCTCTTTTTTTTTTTTTTAAGCGACAAGGTACCCTGAAATAAATAATTGTTCCGACGGAACCTTCTACCGTGGATTGACCCTTGATATATAGCCCAAACCATTAATTTCTTTTAATTACTTATTTTTTTATTACTAAATTAATATAAATTATTGGGCCAACCTAACCAAATAGTTAAAGTAAAAAGAATGAATCTCTTCTTAGGAAAATCGCGTAAATGGTTGTTGTGATGTCCCATGAAAATTGTTTGGAGCACATAATTCTCTATGGTATAACAAAATATCTCCCATTTCCAACTCGAATAAATTTTTCCTTTTGATTTCCAAATAAATATTTTTGTTTTCCCTTGAATGGTGTACTAATTTTTTGAATCCAGTACCAACAGGAATAAGCCCCCCCAGAACAACGTTCTCTTTCAGTCCTTTCAACCAATCAATACGACCTCGTAAAGCGGCTTTTGCTAAAACTCGAGCGGTTTCTTGAAAACTCGCTTCGGATATGAAACTTTGAGTATTCAAGGATGTCCTCGTTATTCCCAATAAGATTGCCCGATAATTGATCGCTTCGTCTAAAGCACGTCCCGCTCGTTCCGCTCGCAACAATCTGATTAATTCTCCGGGTGAAAAAACATTAGACATTCCATCTTCTGAAACCAACACTTTTGATGTTATTTGACGTACAATGATCTCTATATGTCTATTATGGATCTGTACTCCCTGAGATCGATAAACCTTTTGAATTTTATTAACCAAAGAGATACGACTCTGGGCTATGGTTAACTCAGCTCCAATCAAGAATCCCCAGGGGATTCCAAGAATTCTTGGTATACGTTCGTTCCAACTTTCGACTCTCTTTTCGAGGTTCATCGATATTGAATCAATTGAACGCACTTCTAAGACCTGTTCCACTTTTGGAAGACCCTGCGTTATGTCACCAGATCTTGATTTTTCATATATAAATGTAACTAGTGTCTTTCCTTCATAAAGGATTTCTCCATAATGACCATGAACTGTTGCTCCTGGGGTAGCCAAATAGGGCTTAGCCGATCTTATAACTAAGGAGTCAACATGAACAATTAAAATTTGACCTGATTTTTTTATGTGTGGCCCATATTTGAATAAACATGCATTTTCACAAATAAATTGCCCAAGGCAAATTATTGTGGATGTCTCTTCACCAGAATCGTGATGAAGAAAACAACAATTTAAATGGAATGGATTCAAAATTATATTACTGCATGAATTGGGATTATAAATTCTTCTATTTTCATCCATTAAACAATATTTAAGTACTTGAAGTACTTTAAAAGTCTGTTTAAAATTGTTAAGTAGTAAATATTTCTTTAACGAGATTTGATTATGAGTTAATAAATGGTAAGATAAATAAAAATTCGTTATTTTAGGTACAATAGTACCTAAGGGACCCAACAAATACCTAATTGGGATTAGGGGATCCAATTCTTTTATCGCATTGTTATATTTCGAACCCTTGAATGGACTAATTCGAAAACAGTTGGATGATGACAAAATTATCAAAGATTGGCATTCCTTATGTTGATTCAACAGCGTACCAATAGTTCCTTGCTGTTGGATAAGTAATTGAAACTTCGCCTTGGAATGAAAGGGATTGATATTGGCGCGATCTAGCCCCTTATTAGGAATAGGAATAAATCCCGAATCTGTTATATTATATCTTTTTCCGCTATATGAAAGAGTGGACTTGACTAACTCAATTCTTATGAAATCACGAATTATATCATTTGTCCTTACCTCAACAAAGGAGGCATAAACCTCTTTTTTGGAACCATTTTGTTTTTGGTCCCAATTTAATATTAAGCAAGTCCGAACTAATTGAATACTTGTGTTATAAATTCCTCGAATTGACTTGCCATATTCATAAAGGATATAATTGACAATTCGAAGTTGGACATCATTCTTTTCCCGCAAGAGATCCTGAGGAAAAAGTGTTGCTAAATTTATCCCGTCGGCTATTTCATATGTGACTACGGGCCGAACCGAAACAAAATACTTTTTCTTGGTAGGTGTGATCCGCTGGACATAGATCCAATCTTTCAATTTTTTTGATTCCTTAGAATTTTTTTTTTTTCCTGTTACTGGCGGTATCAAAATGCCGCAGTGCCTGGATATCTTATCTGTCTCTCCAGGAAAATGAATATCTCCATAAAAGATTCTCAGTTCAATACTTTTTTTTTTTCTTTCCACTCGAACTAATCCGCCTATTCGACTTCTTTTATTTAAAGCAAGTCGTGTATATACTCTAATGATACTATTGTTCCGGACCATTATGGACGAGGATCCAGGTAAAATATGCACTTCTTCGGGAATGAAAAAAAACCGATCTACTTTCATTTGGTATTTCAGACTCAATTCTTTTGTTCCTCGATACTCAATCAAATCCTCTTTTTTTATGATTGAATCTACCTCCGCAGTCCCATATTTAGTAATTCCTGAACTGCTTCTTCTGTATCGTGGATCATCAAAATAAGCAAGAATACTATTTCTACGTAAAATACCATTTATGGGTATTTCAATTGAAATACCAAAACAGGATATTAGTTCTTTTTGCCATTCTTGATCATATTTTAATGGGATGATGAATCTATTTTTTCGCCTTTTCGCTAATAAATCTGAATTCTCTTGGAGAATAGACGGATATATTAAATTCCACTTACCATTGGATATAATTCGATTAGATATTGAATAATCAATGATTTCCATATCTTTTTTACTAGAAGTATCCAACAATTTATGTCTTACTCGATCATTAGTCATTGAGAGGTCAGAGATATATTTGTCTTCGACAGAAAAAGAATGAGCATTAATTTGATCTTGATCCTTGGGGATCGAAAAAGACATTATACTGGATCCGCGCGGGCCTCCTGCTAATATCCATAAATGACTTGTTTTTGGTAATAGATGAACATTACCATATGTATATTCGGGTGCATGGTAGACACCCGTACTCCAGTGCATTTCTCCCTCTGATTCAGAGTAAATATGTTTTCGGACTTTCTCTTTAAAATGAAAAGTGGACGTTCCCGCACGAATCTCAGCAATCACTTGTTCTGATTCTACATATTGATTATTTTGAACTAAAATCAAACTCTTTGGCGGAATATTCACATTATGGATAACACTCCGATTCTCAATAATTACATATAAATCTATAGAACATAAAAAAGCAGGATGCCCATGACGGGTACGCGTAGGATGAACAAAATCCTCATTAAATTTTATTTTTCCATTAGAAGGAGCTCGTACATGTTCGGCAGTACCACCTGTGAATACTCCACCGGTATGAAAAGTTCTTAATGTTAGTTGAGTCCCCGGTTCCCCAATCGATTGACCCGCAATAATACCTACAGCTTCTCCCAATTCGGCTAGGTCACCATGAGTGGGACTTCGACCATAACATAATTGACAGATCCAAGATGTGCTTCTGCAAGTAAAGGGGGTTCGAATATATATTGGTCGTGCTCGAAAAGTTATGAATTGATTGATAAGCCCAATCCCAATATCTTGATTCCTAGTGGCAATACATCGTAGACCTATATATATATCGTCTGCTAATACACGACCAATTAGTGTTTGGGCAAAAATTATTTCTGTCATCTCATTTCGAGGACTCACGGAAATACCTTGGATAGTACCACAATCTATTCTACGTATAATAATGTGTTGAACCACTTCAACAAGTCTACGCGTGAGATATCCAGCATCTGATGTACGTACAGCAGTATCCACTACTCCTTTGCGGGCTCCGTAGCAGGAAATTATATATTCTGTCAAAGAGAGTCCTTCACGCAAATTGCTTTGAATAGGTAAATCAATCATTTGTCCTTGGGGATCCGACATTAATCCTCTCATACCTACTAATTGATGTACTTGAGATGCATTTCCTCTAGCTCCCGAAAAGGACATTAGATGGACTGGATTAGAAGGATCAGTCATCCGAAAATTAGGATTCATTTCTTGTCTCAAATATTCGCTTGTGGCATACCATATCTCAATAGATTGACGTAATTTTTCTACCGCATGTACATTCCCATAATGATGGTGTTTCTCCAAAAAAAAACTTTGTTGTTCAGCGTCTCGGACTAACCATCCCTTAGATGGTATTGTTAAAAGATCATCTATTCCTAATGAAATAGATGTAACAGTGGCTTGCTGGAAACCCAAAGTCTTCATTTGATCCAGGATATGTGATGTATATGCCATTCCGAAATGATCTATTAATCTGCTAATAAGTCGTTTCATAGCAGTTCTATCTATCACTTTATTGTGAAAGACCAGATCGACCCGTTCTGCCATAAGTACCCCCATATTCCGCTGAGTAGGATTCGACAATGGACCTGAGTCAGTGATTCGAAAACTTCCTTTCCTAAATTTTTATTTGCGCATAAATTCAGAAATTATGATACCAGTGAAATTGGAGAGACCTTAATTCCCACAGGTATGAATATCTCTAATTTCTTAGTTTAGATAGTATATGAGTAGGCCCGGCAAAATCCCTGTATGGCTTCTTCTATCTCTCGATAAAAAAAAATATGACCGACGGTGGTTCGAATGTATACACAGCCAATTTCTTTTTTTACACTTCCTACTATTAGATAGTGCTCATAAATCTCATGATAAGTGCCCGAAGATTCATATTGAACTTCGACGGGAACTTCTCTTGAACCAATGACACGTTGATCTAGTCGCCACCGGAGCCACAAAGGACTATC